TCTATCAATAGATAGGAATGAGTGTTCGTTATAGGGGATAGGATCCATCTGCTCTCTCTCTCTATTTTCTTTGATGCAATTTAGAGAGAAAGAGCAGTGCGAACTAAAAAAAAAGATAAGCGGGAGATGATTAAAAAAAAGATACATAGACATCTATAGTAAAGGGATGTATATATTATTCCTATATATATCATCTATCTATGAAAAAAGTAAACAGAGTTCGTTTTTGGGTTCCCCGAAGCCCCGAATGGATTGGATCGTTTCTGCTTCTGCCAACGAGGCCTCGCCCCTTCCGAATGCTTCTCCGATCCTGAAGTTCTCGCGAAGAGAATAAGATGCAGCTCCCCCTCCCTCTGTCTTTTTCCGCTTTGCTAATCTTCCCCTCTAACGCGGGCCGGGCCGGGCTTAGGCGGGCGCGGGAGGAAGAAAGAAAGTCGAAGAGCGTCTTCTCCTTTGTCCTTTTTTCAGTGCAACACAGGAAAGCACCCTCTTTTTGTAATCCCTGCAGCTTCCCAGAGGCTTTTTTTTGTATTGAACGCATGGCGTAGCTGGGACCCCCCCAATCATGTTTGAGCCTATGTTCACCCAGGGCTCAAAAAGGAGAATTCCGGAATGCCTGCCGACGTTCAGATAAGGCGCATATCCCTTACCACTAAAGGAAAGGCTCGACGAAGGGGGGATATTTGCAGGGTAAGGAAAACGCTTTCGGAGATGTCGGTCGATTTGTTTTTCATCGAAAAGGAAGAAGGCCGAGGGGATAGCTGCCTTCCTTCGAGCTTTGCCTGCCGACGTTCTAATAAAGAATTCCGGCTCGGCCCGGGAAAGCGCTGGCAACAACATAAAGAAAGGGGTCCATGTAGCTGCTGCGCCCGCCCACTGAGCAGCAGGTTCGGCATCTACTACAAAAGAGAGAATCCACTTCAGATAACCACGTCTCTGCTAGGCAGCGTGTGGAATGGCCGAGAGCGGACCAAATGGATATATAATCCAAGCCGAGAGTGGAGTTACGTGAACAGCCGTCTGATGGAAAACAACTTTCACGTTCGGTTCAGAGAGCACTTTTTTCGTTGAGAATAAGTCCTTCCCTTTTGTGTGAATTCCCCAGCGGCGAATTAACAACTTGTGGGGCCCTATCTATTCAATCTCTCGAGCCCCAAGAAAACCCCCCTCTCCCTCGGACTCAATCTCTCTTTTGACTCTATATATGTGGGCACCTGATATCTATGAGGGTTCACCCACCCCGGTGACAGCATTCCTTTCTATTGCGCCTAAAATCTCTATTTCTGCAAATATGTCACGTGTTTCTATTGTTGCTTCCTATGGGGGTACATTACAACAAATCTTCTTTTTCTGCAGCATTGCTTCTATGATCTTAGGAGCACTGGCCGCCATGGCCCAAACGAAAGTCAAAAGACCTCTAGCTCATAGTTCGATTGGACATGTAGGTTATATTCGTACTGGTTTCTCATGTGGAACCATAGAAGGAATTCAATCACTACTAATTGGTATATTTATTTATGCATCAATGACGATAGATGCATTCGCCATAGTTCCAGCATTACGGCAAACCCGTGTCAAATATATAGCGGATTTGGGCGCTCTAGCCAAAACGAATCCTATTTTGGCTATGACCTTCTCCATTACAATGTTCTCATACGCAGGAATACCCCCGTTAGCCGGCTTTTGTAGCAAATTCTATTTGTTCTTCGCCGCTTTGGGTTGTGGGGCTTACTTCCTAGCCCCAGTGGGAGTAGTGACTAGCGTTATAGGTCGTTGGGCGGCCGGAAGGTTGCCATGAGTAAGGTTGGGAGACCGAAGGCTGTTTTCCGTGCACCGGACACGTAGCTTACCGAATCAGTTGCAACACAGATGGGAATGCATGCTACGAAAGACAGGGTCGAGTCTGATACATCAACCGTCGACTCCATATCCTTGTACGAGTCCACAATCACTACACGAGATGAACCTGGGTTTGGTGAATGGAAGTTGGCCTTAGGTGTAATAGGACTCCCAGTTACTGCGCGCGATCGTATACTGAGGTGCTCCCCGTCGGTTGTTGGAACGACGCGAGCCGGGCCGGGCCTCGATTCCTTTCATAAAGATGAAGGGACAGAGGTGACTAATTCCCCATCTCATTTGGGGCGGAAAACGAATCGACATCTCGATGTGATACAGCCCTTTCCATTTTCGTTGGGAAAGAACGGCGAAGTCCATCCGAACCCTCCAATGAAGAAATAAGAGGAGAGCAAAGCGCCAATGGCGCGCGAAGCGCATGCGGAAGGGGCACGGAAAAATAAAGAAGTGTGGAGGAGAAGCAGCCGAGCTCATTCCCTTCGCTTCCTGGGCCCAAAGCTGTGCTTTGTTTCCTGGCCAAATCAAGGATTTGGGGCTTCTTGCAAAAGATATCTGAATAGAAAGATAGATCCATCCATCTATCCAGATATCTAAAAAAGAATCGATTTCGATTTCATGAAACCTTTGATTCAAAGAACTGCGCTTAGCCCCCCCGCTCATGAAACGGCTCTGCTGCAATGGATGGCAGAGGGTCCGTAGTACCCGAAGCACGCACTGGAGTGATCCAGTAGCCGGGAAGGGGCCTAGAAGTGCCTACTACTACACCACACTACACTTGGCTCTACACATTTACAGAGCTTACCCCTGTCCAGTGTCTGGCAGAACGTTGGGGGCTTCAATCGTCGACTCGTTATCCCCATCTCAGCCCAGGCTAACGGAGCCTGACTTATTCAGGGGAGAGAGTGGAGCCTATCGAAGCACTCTTGAGAGTAAGATCCTTGGCTCCTCTTCATTCTCTACAGGGGTCTCTGCCCACATGGAAGCGGGGCAGAGATGGATAAGATCAAACACGGGAATAAGAAGCATTTAAAATGCCTTTTTGATCATTTTGATAGAGGGGGATGGATAAAGTGGGCAAAACAGACTCACATTTTTCAATCGAAAAGACCTTCTCGACAAAGAAAGAATCATCTTGAAAACGCTCCTAACCCCTTCGTAGGGCCGTGTATAGTAAGTGATCCGAACCTGCCCGGAGCGAGCCCCCCTTAGAGGCAAGTGAAGTTGGTGAGCCGTATGATGGGCAACTATCTCCTGCGGTTCGGAGAGGACTCAGCTGTTAGTTAGTACCCCCCTCCCTTGGTTTCGGGGTGGACCCTTTCACTCTATTTTATTATATACGCTTAGTGAAAAGAATGTTTTTTGATAGACCTAGGACATGGATTCTATATGAACCAATGGATCGTGACAAGTCGTTACTACTAGCAATGACTTCCTCTTTCATTACTTCATCCTTTCCATATCCCTCTCCCTTGTTCGATCTTACTCATCAAATGGCACTCAGTTCATATCTGTAAATTCGATCATTTACAAGGTTCAAAGAAAGGGTGGACTGCAGGTAAGCACTAATTAAAACCTCTGCATTTCCGTGATTCAAAAACAAGGGCGTACGTAGCCCATTGTAGATTCCAGCCGAGAAGATTAAGGAATTGTGACAGCAACCATGTTACTTGCTAAATTGTGCCTATATCTACTCCAAAACTGGAGGCATTCATCTATTCATTCAAATACTACATATAGTTAGGTTTTCCATGTTATACGCTGCTTACTAAAAGGGGGTTACACCTTCTCTCGCAGGCGTTGGTCAATACGGGATCCTACCAAGCCAGATAAATTATGGCCGATAGGCGCTTTGGATGCTGTCATAGTCGAGGCAATGGCCCGCTTGCTTTGTTTGGAAATGGACTCGATATACCATCTAAATTCCAGAGAGTATGGGGTAGCGAGGGGTGCTAGGTCTTTCTTCGCAAGCGTTTCCCGATGGCCTGAGATGGCTTGGATGGTGAAGTTTTCAATCGTTGAGTGCAGGATCAGGGATAGATCACCACCTATTGGGTAATTTTCTTAGAGAGCATCTTGGTGAGGAAAACTCTGGGTTTGTGGATTTGGTTCTGAGATTTTTGGTGGGGAAAAAAATACAGATGCCAATCTATAGGTATACCGCAAGACACCCCTATCTCCCAAGTTCTAATCCAATGTTATCTTCACCAGCTTGACAAGATCTTAAAAGAGGTGTGGTACTTCTCCCAAGAGGGAGAACAGCCTTTGAAGGTGTACTATGCTAGGTATGCGGACACAATCTTGTTAGACATTCCACGAATTCAAAATTTCTTTAATGCCGCTAGAGCTAAAGAGCATGCGCGAACCATACTCCAAAATTCTTGCGATAAGTTAGACCTCGATGTCAGCTGGGAGGAGATTACCTCAGAGAAACTTATCTTTTTTCTTGGTGGAAAAAAAAGGTTTTACGTTCTAGGGTTGCTTGTCTCTTTTACAGATAGTGGGGGCATCAAAGTTAGGATTCCTTTAAAGATGTGGAGGAAAAGTATTAGCACCGGTAGACTGGTCCAGGAGTTTAGGGGTGGCCTTAACCGTCTCACAATGGCAAACTTCCTCAAGCTACTCAATGAACACGTTGAGGCCTACCTACGCACTTCTTTCCAATATCCTCTATCTAAAAATCAAGTCGTTACGCTTTTCCGCTTCTTTCATAGGCTGGTCATTTCAAGAAGCCGCAACTTTCTTTGTTCGTCTGACTGGATGTTCGGAAAGTGGGGTACCTGGACTAAACATTAGCCAAGTCCAGGAAAATTATATTCACTCACTCATAGACAAATTCCAGAGAATCGAGAAAGAGCGAATTCAGGAGGTTTTAGGCTCTCGAGAAGGAAAGACAGAGTAAACGTCTAGGCCCGCCGGCCAAATCAATAGGAAATGCTTGTCAAGTTCTGTTATTTAAGGAATAGGAAGGAAAAGCATGAGGGTGTTAAAAGACACCGGGCCGAAGCAAAAGAAGCAATCGACCTACAAGATTATCTTTCTACTATTCAAAAATTGACTCCGGAACAATTAAACACAGAGATCAAAAACCTTGAGATAAAAATCTTTAAAGAACACTTGTGGTTTTTTTGCAATAAGAAGTTTGGCGTTCAAATGCCATGCCATGCCACTTTTAGAACAAACAACTAACCTCGTTACGAAAGAAGGTGAAGAGGCCCGTGTCCACTACTTAGTTGAGACAATTCTACAAAGCCAAAAAAAATAAGGCTTTCACTATTGAGAACCGGGTTCTAAAAAAAGATTTAGAAAAAAAGGATAAACGCGAGGCCATCCTAAACCGGGCGTTCCCCGAAGATTGAAAGAAAAATTAGCACGAAGGAGTCCGTCCCGGATGTAGCCACTAACGTGGTGAACCGGGTGACCAAAAGTGGCGACAAGATGGAAATCTTAGCTTCTTGCGCTGGTTCGATTCCGACTCGCTACTAAAAAGGATTGGATTGGATAGATAGGATTGACCCGAGCGGAAGAGCGAGGGGACGGGTTGCCGAGCGTTAGCGATGGGCAACGGAGAATGAAGAGACTGGCCGAGCGTTAGCGATGGGCCACTGTTTCCGACCGATAGGGCAAACAAGCATGGGACGGATGGAGTAGGCACGGAGAAAGCAAGGGTTAGGATTGAGAAAGCAAGCACAAGCCGACCCGAGGGGCAAAGCAACTCACGGACTGGCGAACATCTCTATTCCGGACTGGTGCAAATGAATACCTCTTTCTCACGGGTTGAGCCTCTTTCGGCTGGAAGAAAACTCTCGGAGCGAAGCGTCCTGGTGGCGAAAAAAAAAATGTCTGAGCTCGGGAATGAAGATAGAGCGAGTCTGTCGACCGGAGCGGAAGCGAGTCCAGTTAGTACGGACTTGGGGAAGAGTGGTGGAGCAACTATTGGTTGGTCGGAGAGGGCGAAGAAAACATGACTCTGGTGGGCGTAAAAGAGCAAAACCTTAACGATGTGTGAGCGTTAGCGAGTCTGTCCTTTCTTTCTATCTAGCTGGTACCAACAAGTCTGTTCTAGCTGGAACTCTTTCTCGGGGACAGGATGGCAAAAATGAATCTTTCCTTTGATTTCTTGGTGGTACAGACGGCCGAGCTCCTGCGAGGGGAAGATTAGGTAGATGAGTACCGAGCGGAAGAAGAAACCGGATTGATTGAGAAAGCAGACCGTCCAGAAGCAAGGTTAGGATACCGTCCACCCGAAGAGTACGCGGATGGAGGGAGCAAAGTGGGAATAAACCGTCCGTCAGGTAGGACTGGTGGTAGAGAGGGTATAGATGGTAGATCAACTCTGTTTATGGTGGGGGAAAAGAAACTCTTCTGATCGGACAGGAGTCGAATTAGCCCTCTTTCTATCGCTACGCCCGTTTTGTGCCCTCTATTTTCTTTGGTTATATATAAAGAGCTCTCAATTTCTTTTCAGAAACCTAATAAGCCATGCCTGCAACTAGTTATTAAGCAAGGGTACTCAACTCCACTCTTTTCGCCAGAAGTCTTATTTTTAAGATGGAAAAGAAGGACAGATATATCTTGACTAGTACATCCGCCTTGCCATCCAAATCATTAATATATTTTTTTTTAGTATTATGCGTGGATATCCCGACCTTGTTAAGGATACAGGTAGGGGTAGGTGTTGGGCATGCGGAGACTTAAGACCTTCGTAGGCAATCAGGTATGGCTTTGGTTAAGTCAATTTACGACTCCATCTTCACCAGTAGCCAAGGTAGGCATAATACGCGTGAGCTCTTTCAAGTCTTTCGTGCGGGTATACGTTGAGCTAGTCCTCGTACTCCTTTTCTTAGCTCTTTTAGAAAGAATCTTCTTTTTCATCGTGTCAGGTCCTGGATGTAGACTCGGCTATGGTAGGATCGACCTAATTGTGATCATTCTCCGCTTCGTTCGCTGATCTCTTGCTATTGCTTTTTCTCTCTAGCCTTGTCAGGCTGGGCCTAGGGTTTCCATTCCTAAGGCTTTTTCAGTTTCAAAGTCCGACTGCTAGAATTCTTATAATGAAAGTCTTCCTAGCACGGACTATGGCTGCTTATTAATTAAGTAAGGGAAAACATCTTACCATAGGATCGATCATAAGGCCTAGGTCTTTCTTCAAAGATAAGTACTGACCTTTCCTACTGTGTCAAAGCACTTTTGCTAAGCCTCACACTTAAGCAAGTATTTCATCTGCATAAAGGAGGAAGTAACTTACTCTTGAACAATCGCCTGCTCTAGCATATTGGAAAAGGCGTGCATAGGTTGACTAGTCTAAAAAGAGAGGCTTCCTTATAAGGGCATTGTCGTTCACTCGGATTAATTTTCCAGGTCCTACATGTTCTAGGACTATAGATGATCCAACATGCCTATAGTTTTCATTATTGTTTTCTGCTTTAGCCTCCTTTTATAAGCACTTACTTGGCCCATGCGAGTCGATTTCAAGATGTCAACTTTGACTATCTTTCTCTTCTTACTTGACTTATCCCTGACATTACTTTACCTAGTAACTTTGAAATAGGCATATCTTGTCTACCTTCCATATACCCTAGCATTTCTACTACTTGTTTTCTTGCATATATCCAACCTGAAATACCATTGCTTCTTGTAGGTTTTGACTTCTACTTTCTTGACCATGAATTACCTATACTTGCCATCCCGTCTTTCTATTCTTTTTAAAAGTATACTTGTGACTGACCCAGCCTTCGAAGCTATGAAAAGACCTATTATGTATAGAGCTTGACATGCCAACTACTATAGTACTTCTAGCTATTCCTACTTGTTTTTTTCCTACTTGACTAGTGCTGACTTACTTCTTTGCCTATGAGAATTCTTATTATTCTCCAAACTGTGGTATCTGAAATGACCCACTTTCCTGAGCAAAAGAAAGCTTACTACAGCACGGTCTTACATCCAGGAATGGAACATTCCATCTCTTCTTGTCCACTGGTATAGAAAGAATATGCATTTTATTGATGTTTCAAACTAGGACTTTGGATTTATCCTATATTAAGTTGTTGGGTACGAAGGAGCTTATGTTGCGTATATAGATATAGATTTTTATTTCCTTATTATTAAGTTGTTGAGCAGGAAGCAGAAGAACTCTTCTTCTATATTCGCTATTTGGCACAAGGCGAGGAGGAAAGGAAGGCAAAGATGGTGCGACATGCTCTTTTTATCTCGAGGCGAGGCGCGCTGCGAAAAACGAAACCTTACAGACGGTATAAGAGCGCGGTTACCGCTGGAGCGTTGACAAAGACTATTCGCGTCTTCTATATGAAACTCTCAATTTTGCAGATTAGCTGGTGGGTGGTGGATTGCCGAATTTTTCATACGGTATCGACTTTCATCTTGAGTTATAGTTTCTATTTGAATATGTTTCAAGCTGGTCTTTCTTTACTAGTGAGTACCAACGTTTCACAATGAAAGCAAGTCTTCCTTGGTTTCCCAACAAACAAGCAAAGCAAGTCTTCCTGGGTTTCCCAACAAACAATAAGACCTATAGCATGTGCACCAGGATGGACTTTCTATCCCTATCTATTCTCACCGAACTAGACCTCTCATACCCGGCTACTGGAGAGGTAACTGCCTATGATTTCTTTTATTCGTCATAAACGATATCCGCTGACTCAAGCAGAGCATCTTCCCCCAACCCAAGCCCTTGCCATTAAGCTAATATCTCCCATGCCAATAATTCAACAAGGCTTCCTCTCAAGGTATGTTACGAACCTAAGTACGCCTCTCCTCCTATTAACTTTATGAATTCTGAGCTTTGGACGTTCGGAATGAGTGGAATGAATAGACGACGTACTCTCTATAATCGGTGCAGCCTGCTGAGTGCCCTTACTCTTGGTCATAGGCTTCGGAGAGTCAGACTGGAACTACGGCTATGGGAAAGTTAGCTATGGAAGGAAAGCATTTCACTACCTCACATCTGGTAAGTGTAGCAAGTGCAAATCCCTCATCTCATACGTTTCCCTCCTCCTCCTCTTGAACTCTTATGCTTATCGTTATTGCCGGTGTAGATCAGATCATCGACATAGAAGTAGACAGGTACCTTTGATGTTTGAACTTATTAGCGATTTAGCTTTTAGCAGAGCTTCCTTTTCTAAGTCAGATCTCTATGGAACGAACTCCCTTGAGGGTATACAGACCTATTCAATATGTCATTTCCGAAACCGTACCCGCCTGCTCAATCTTAGACACAGTGGCTACGTGCCTTCAAACCACCGGGGTTCCGTCTTATGTCCGCCGACAGGACTTCTAGAGCCAAGGCAAGGAAACAGAACTTCCACATCCTCTGTTCACACTACCTGGATTGGAATTGGTTCTATCGAGATATACAGACTTGAAACAGGAATTTCTTGGTAACAGCTTCTTCTTTGAAGCAAGTGCTTTCGGGTTGGCTCTTCTGATATGTGTATTTGCTACCCATACGGAACAATTTCATTGATGAAAGATGGATGGCTATATGATCAATGGACTGGAAGAGAGTATTCTATGGTGGATAGGATGAAGACTAATGAAAGAAAGAGGAGCAGTAGCTTCAATCTAAAGCATGTAATCTGAGCTGTCTATCCCGATAGGAAGTCAAGACCTAAAGTAAGCGGAAGCCAATCCTTATGAGAATGATAGGAGGGAGGCTAATCCGAGCAGTGGTAGATGCTCTTTATAGTTGTTCAATATGGCTCTTCAAGCTGAATGCGAGGAATGGAAGCAGTAGCACAACTGACTCATTCTTAGCTTCATTGCAATATTAGGCTTAGCTTTAGTAGAAGTACGGTGAAATAGATCGAGTTTCAAGTATCAGGTATCGCAGGTTGGAATTTCTGCAAATTCCCGTTAGGGTAATGAGCTCGCACTGGGATTAGTGTATAGCTTGGTGTAGAAAGCGAAAGGGACATTAGAGCTAGGGAAAGGCTTACTAAAAGGAGGAAGCTCACTTTCAACCCGGTCAAAAGATCTCACTAGGGAGAAAGGGGGAGTGAAAGAGTTGAATACCCACCTACATGAGAAACTAGACTGACTGGCTTTGAGGGAGCTGGTTTTCTAAGGACATCCTTGAGTACCAATGTGCATACTCTTCCTTTCCTGTCTACTTGGTTGGAGAAAGGAGCTATTACGTCGACCATCATCAATGAAAGAGCTAATTCTCGGCTTCATGCTTGGCTTTTTCAAATACCGGGTAAGGTTCTCTCCACTGAGGGGGCTAAATAAAGTAGAAAACGGAACTAGGTCTACTTCCTCGCTTTAGTCTCCTTTTCTTTTCCTAGCTTTTTCACTCCACTGGGCAGAAAAGAGTTGAAGGAAGGTACGAACGGTAAAGAATTGAATTGAGAGGAACTATATGAATTTCCAGAGGAGAAAGCAAGAGAGCTTACATTTCAACTAGCAGCCAAACAAATAGAACTGTAGGGCGACCAGCCTCTTAGACGAGCATGAACTGAGACAGGACTTCCAATCCTGAAGTGGATAGATTCCTTTCCAAACATGCGCTCGATGACTTGATCACGAACGATACAGCCCTTATCGATAGTTCAGCATTCAAGTTAAGCATGAAAGAGAACGGGGGTAGGTCAAGCTAAACCAGAACAATCCGCGCTAGTAGCTCAAAGCAAGAAAACGTATGCTAGTGACTAAGGCGCAATCCAACTGCTCTATAAAGGCTCTGCTTGTGCTATTGCCCCTTACGAAAGTCCAGAAAAGGATGGATAAGAGGATGAGTTAGGGAATCCTACGTAGGTACGAAATGAAATCCACTCCTAAACTTAGTTGTATTGGTATTGGCCTGCCACCTAGCTAGAATAGAAGGAAGAATCTCGTAAATCTAGATTAAGTAGCACAAGCTGATTTAGAAGGATCAAGTAAGATGAAATTTCAATGACCCTGGCTAAAAGGAAGGTGTGTTTGCTTAAGGATGGGGAGCCGGCGAACTACGCAATCTCTACAGCATCGAGGCTGAAGACAGGTCTTTACGACGACTACCGCGGATAAACAGGTCTATCAAACCCAGAACCAGAGCAGGGAAGTTATAGATTTCTCCGTCCGTCCTCGACAGGAAGAATGTACAAGAATTCTGAACTAGCTAGGGTGAAACAAATACATTCCTAAGTAGGTGCGTGAAAGTCAGACAGGGAAGAGTCAAGGAATCCATCCTCGTAACCGCCTAGTCCGTAAAAGGAAGGCTTTCTTTGAGGAAGTAGTCGGGAATTAGTCGGATCTAAGCTAAGGAACTGAACTGCTATCCTCAGCATCTCTATCGCCACCACCGAACACTTCGGCACCGAAGCACCACGCGAAAGGACCGGGAGAGGCCAACAACTGGCGACCCCCCCGTCGACCAACTGCTCTTTCTTGCCAATCTACTTTAGATTTCTTAATACTTTCATTGCGGGACCTATCCCCGAACAACCATTGCTTTTCTTCCGCGGTTTCTTTAGTTTCTTCTTGATTTGATTGAAGTTTAGGGAATTGGATGGACTGGTGGCTTTGGATATTATCCGTCCTACTTATGATCTTCCAATTGAACACACTAGTATTTTATGGATTCTTTCCCCGGTAGTGTAGTCATCTCCAAAAGGGATGATACATATTTCTCTGTCCTAGGATGCGCCGTTCGTGATAAGCTTATCCGCTTCCTTTCGCCGCTAATGTGAATCTTCTCGAAAGCGCACAGCATAGTCCAGTCAGTGTAGCCAGGGCATCATGAACGGATTCCTCAAGAGGAAGGTAGGGCCATATCTATCCAAGAAGAAAGACCAGGTAAACAATTATGCTACTTGACCAATGGATAAAGTATAGATCTCATGGCTGGCTACTATTCAACCCTGGCATTGGGGATCAGGAACGGGGTCAAGTACGGACTTTGGCTAAGGATGGGGATCCGGTTGTGCCGTGCCGGCCCCGGGAATCGGCGAACTACGCTACACAGTCAGATACCTAAGCGAACGGATAAGGGAAAGCCCGCTATATTATATATAGTAATCACCTGCCAAAAGGAAAGCCTGACCGATAATAATAATAGTCTATGCGCCGAACAAGCAACGGTATATTAGAGATAGTAAGGAGTTGTATACACGGGGGTATGCATTCATGTCACGCTTTCTGTGTGATAAGAGGTTGCTAGCTAGCAAGTATAGAAACAGGAGATATGCGTAGTTAACAGAAGCAAGGGAATATGCGTGAGTTGATTTGAGAGTTTTTTTGAGTTGCCACCGAAAAAGCAATTTCATCTCAAGGGAAAATGCATTGCATTTTCAAGGGATTGCCAAGCTAGGCTAGGGATCGTCCGCGGATATCAGATCAGGAATATCGTATTTATCTCTTCTAATCTAGATCCCACTTCCCTCCACTTCTTGCCTCACGCCCGTCAAACCTGACTCCACATTAACGACTGTCCTTCCACCCAATTCCCCGCACCCTTGCATCACATCTCCAACCCCTGCCTCCACGCGATCTTCCACAATCGTACCCCCCACCTCTGAAGCTTGCATAACCCCCGACGAACCTGTCTGCACCTGCGGGCCCGCGCTTACATCATTGGCATCGCATGATTAAACATCAGCACGCGCACTTCCCTCCGTTTTCGATGCCGACAGGGGGCTGCTAGGGGGTGTAAA